GAGGAGTAAATTCAATGCAATGTTTTTTAGGAAAGATTTAAACTGATAAATCCAAATTCATTCAAATAGGGATTTGAAAGTTCATTATTTTCATTTAGGGTGTCAGTTTATTAAATTAATTTAAGACTTTCGTGTAGGTTATGCTTTCCTGAGATTGAACTCTTGTAACTAGATAGTTCTACCGCGATCGAACTCAAAAAAATGCATTTTTACAAAATAGACCCCATTTTTTTTGAATTATTTAAAAATGACACATTTTTCGTACACAATATCCTAACTAAGCTAACGGCTTTTTTGATTGGGTTGAAAGCGAAAGATATATGGGAGATCTATATAATAATTTAGAGAAAGGAAATTAAGAAGTCCGAAAGTTACACAAAAAGTTTTAAAAATGGAATCAATTAGTATCAACAATTCATTAATTTTAACTTAGCTAAAGATTTTCTATTTGCTCTTCTATAGATATGATATAGAGAGAAAAAAGAATTTTCTTATTTATTATTGGAATTGGAACAAATAGTTCGATGGGGAAAATAAAACTCCCCACCTTGGAAATGAAAAAACATACTAAAAGAGGGTTAAAACCTTGTATCCTGTCTTTATTCTTTTTTCAAACAAAAAAAGTATTAGTTGTAGAATTCATTAAACAGAAAAATTCTTATTCCACATATCATAGGAGAAAAGAAAGGTCCATTTCATATTGATTAGCCCAACAATAATAAAAATAGGTAATGTAAATTGTTCATTTTTAATTATGAAATGGACCTTTTTTCGAGTCAAATCAATTCAGATTATTCCAACGTTTTATTACTTATTTGTTTGTCGCACAAAAAAACTTTTTGAATTTCCGGTCAAAAGAGATTTCCCTAAAGAAAAAGCTTTTAACGCTGCCCAATATCCCTTCCGTTTCCAAATATTTTTACGAATACGCTTTTTTGATATAGAAGTACGTTTTTTTGGAACTGCCATTTAAAAATGAAGAGGTTACTCATTATTATAGTTGGATGTGAAAGACATCTATTGTTCAAAACGAATTGTTCTTTTTATTCTCTAGATAATATTATTTTCATATAAATGGAGATAGGTGAAAGATATGTGAAAATTGCATAAAATATTACTAGAAGAAGAGGATATATGATTTTTTTTTTTCAAAAAGAAAATGGTTTTTCTAGTCCATACAATATTCGTAAGAAAGAAAAATTTGTATTGATTGATATTGATACTTTTATTTCTCTTTCTTATTCAAATCTATAGAATACGCCGTGCCCTAGCAATTAAATTGGTTGAACTCTATAACATAAAGAATCAAAAAGACCCTACATTTCTATTTCTGCCTATTTTCGTCGTTCTACATTTAATTTACATGTACTAAAATACATCGAAAGGTTTAAGAACCCCACCCTTGTTGCTTACTGAAAAACTTTAATCTTTAATGTTTTTGATTTTATTAGACTGGAAATAAATCAATCAATTCCATAATGAACTAGTTAATGATTTTGAATAAACTAACTAAAATAGCGAGTTCTTATTTCATTAGGCCAGGTTAGTGATCTTAGTTAATCTAATCCTATGATTCATATTAGGATTTTTAGTGTAATTCTTTATACTTGCTCTATGACTAGAAATTTTTTAATAATCATTGAATTTTTCATTTTCGGTATCTTCATAAATATATTAGTGACTAACTAAGTATTCACGTTTTACGAGTACTTGAGTTATATCATTTGACCAATTGTAACTTCTTGATTTGAATAGTTGAAGTATTTAAGAAAGACTCACAATAAACAATAAGTAAGAATATAAAATTAGAAAATTCTATTTAAGTTAGTACATATCTTGATTTTTTTATTGACTCCTTTCAAAAGAGATAAGATCCGGTGAATCGGAAACACTTAATTAAGAATAAAAAACTTTTTATTTTTTATGGAACAGACATATCAATATGCGTGGATAATACCCTTCGTTCCACTTCCAGTTCCTATGTTAATAGGGGTGGGACTTCTTCTTTTTCCCACGGCAACAAAAAATCTTCGTCGTATGTGGTCCTTTCATAGTATTTTATTGTTAAGTATAGTCATGATTTTTTCGATTGATCTGTCTATTCAGCAAATAAATAGCAGTTCTATCTATCAATATGTATGGTCTTGGATCATCACTAATGATTTTTCTTTAGAATTCGGCTACTTAATTGATCCACTTACTTCTATTATGTCAATATTAATCACTACTGTTGGAATTATGGTTCTTATTTATAGTGATAATTATATGTCTCATGATCAAGGATATGTAAGATTTTTTGCTTATATGAGTTTTTTCAGTACTTCCATGTTGGGATTAGTTACTAGTTCTAATTTGATACAAATTTATATTTTTTGGGAATTGGTTGGAATATGTTCGTATCTATTAATAGGGTTTTGGTTCACACGACCTGTTGCGGCAAATGCTTGTCAAAAAGCCTTTGTAACTAATCGTGTCGGGGATTTTGGTTTATTATTAGGCA